AAAGGATTGAGCCGAATACTATTACGGAATGAGGCTGATATTGCATATATTTTCTAATAATAAGAATAATAATATAGGCAAGATCTAGGTATACAAGTTCTAAGACTAAACACTTAAATGTTTCTAGATGTTGGTGTTGGATCCATAACGAATTCATAATGAATTCTATGGATCCGTGGGATTGGTAGATTCTTTTAGATCCAATAATACAGGGTCGTGGATAAGGGGTCAAAACACCTATCCAAAGGATTTTCCCTTATCCTTTCCTTCCATCTTGAAATAAAAAAAAATTTATTATTCTACTTATTCGGCAAAGATTCTCCAAAGAAAGAAAAAAGAAAAACTTTCTTTTTTCTTTCTGAAACGGAGAGAGTTAAATCCTTTTCCTCTCGATGACTTTCATGATGGCTTTTATTTTGATTGAATTAAAGAATCAAGTAAAATAAAAAATATGCGTGAGTTAACACATATATATATAACTAACCATTTAATCCATTTAATGAAAATTTTGCAAATTTTGCAAAGCAGCTGTCGCAGCTTGATCTGCTGAATCGGCAGGAGAAGAAGTGCAAATATTTTATTGTCAACTTGACTTTGGCCAATTGATAGCCTATCATTACTATGTGCTTCGAGTCTGATTGTTTACCAGCACAATTTCAAATTCTTTTCGGTTATTCTATTATTTCTTTTCTGGGATTCTATTATATAGATATAAATAAACATATATATCCAGGTTAATATAGAGGAGGGCTACGTGAAAATTTTATACAAATTATTTACCGACAAGGTAATAAGTTTGGTTTCGGGTTTTGTTACTTTTGTGGGTCAAAAAGTCACCAAAGAGGGGGTAGTTCTAACTGGAGCCGCCGTGATCGGTACATTTGGCGGTCTCCAAATTGGTCTAAACCGTCTTTTTCTTTGGATGGTAGGTCCACCAAGGATGTCTAAGCAAGCAAGGTTAGAACTTGTTCTTACAACCTTGGAATTAAAAAAAACACTTTTCGTAGAAAAAAACCATGCGTACGCGCAGCGATTGGATCGTATCGCTCGCTTGTTGTACCATATTCAAAGGGTGGATAATGGTCCCATACGAAATCGTATGCGGGGTTGGTTGGATAAAACCGCGACCAGCCATCTCCTTTTACTCAAAGAAAAGGAGATTCCGCGATTAGCCTTAACGATTTCCATTTTAGAAGAAGCGAAAACTAAGCTTCAAGACCAAGAACCAAACTAATCATTAATATAATATTCTACTTATAAACAAAGTACAAAAAAAGACTTCTGGAGGATCTATCGGGACATGCAGGAAGATACTTTCATGACAGCAGACGAAGCCAAAGTTCATGGAATTGTTGATGTAGTAGGACTTTCGACGCTTGACATAACCGAGTATGCGAAGAGTGATAATCAGAAGGTAGTAGAGGGTTTCCAAAAGATATTTCCTAAATTTATAGCACAGCACCACGAATAAACAGTCTAGCGGCCTTTTATTGGGCGCTAGAACGACTTCTATCTGAGGGTTTCTAGACCAGGACCCGCCAGAGTCTATGAAATTATTTGGGATTTACCTTAGGTCTAGTTAGGTCTAGGGAAAGGTTCAAAAGAAAGAAAAAAGGGCTGGAAGCAACCGTACATGTACAGGCATCGTTTGCCCATTGCATACGGTTGCTTCTTTTAACCCTAGGTTCTGTCTACGAAGAGTTCCATACACCAAAAAAAGAATTCCCACAAAGTCCCATAGTAATAGATTTAATTTAAGATCCGGGGGGTCGAGACCCAAGATCGAATCTAAGGCACGAAATCAAACAAACGAGTATCTTCCTAAATGTACACTTCTCTAAAAGGCCTCTTTGCAGCGGCAAAACAATTTTGCCATTGCAAAGTAGGCTATTTGGTTACGGGATTTCTAGTAAAGATCAAGAATGCCGTGATCTTGGCATGTGTGGGAGCGTTTCTGATACTGACTTCTTCCAGCAGTATTCAAAGGCCCCGCTCTGAGATGAGGTTTCCATTGCCTCGTTCTCGTTCTACGAGTCAATCAGTTGCCAAACCGATTGACGAGCTCAAACAAATTAGTCTGGATATACACAATAAACGCGTAGAGTCTCTACGAAACGCGGAAGGGTTCCATGAAGCGTCCCGTCGAATTCGGTCTGGAAACGAGTTAATAATCCGCGACCGGTCCGCAAATCGATCTTTGTCAGATCGAGTCTGGCTAAATGGATTCCTAGAAGAGGAAGAATCGGTCAAAAGACTCTGCTACGACTATGTTTGTATCTACTCCTACGAACTGGAAAGCTTAGATCGTCGGGAATTCCAGTTAAGAGGGGGCAAAAACATGGGCCCGATTAATAGTAACCGAAATGGGTCTCTCGAGCTTCATCGGCGGAGTCAAGTTCAAACAATTAGCTTGAATTTTACGGACCGGACAGTGCCTATTGCCGGTTCAGGCAATGATTCCAGTTCAGGGACTCATTCCAGTTCAGGGACTCATTCCAGTTCAGGCAATCAATTGATTGCGCGAGGCAACGCACCCATTGTCTTGCCTCCATGGCAAAATCCCCCTGGTCTATTCTAGGGATACGGTTTCAATTTGGATGGTGGTTGCCACCTTCTTTGGTGGTTGCCCCCTTCATAGTGGCATGTTGACAATAGTGTAGTAATCAAATAGGATTAGATCCTATCTAAAATAAATAGATCTAGGATTCCATTTTATTTGGTTTTTACTTGTCTTTGTGCAAATGATGTGCTCCTTGGATTCGATGTGGAACAAAAGGTCCCCTCTGAAACGGAAAGAGATCTATCTAGTTTCTAGATTTACCGGGTAATTTATTCGATTTTCATTTGATTTGTTCAGTTTTCGGTTTGGAATCGACCAGAAAATTCTTTTTTTTTTTTAGATTTGGTTGTTAGTTCCATTTTGTTGGTTGTTGATGTGGTCGTGCAATCCAATCTCTTTATTCTTTTATTTGATTGCGCTCGTATCTACAGACCCGAATTACCTTATTCGGGTTGCTAACTCAACGGTAGAGTACTCGGCTTTTAAGTGCGCCTAGAATTTTTTACACATTTGGATGAAGCAACGGATTCATACATACCATTGGTAGAGTTTGTAAGACCACGACTGATCCTGAAAGGGGGTGAGTGGAAAAAGCAGCATGTCGTATCAATCTAAAACTCTGAGATTAGTTGATCCTTAATGGATTGGTACAAAATCCAATTTTTGTATGATTCTTGTAGCGGGACAACCGAAATTCACGGTTGGGTCGATTGAATAAATGGATAGAGCCCTCTGGTTCCAATTATAGGGAAGCAAAAAGGAACGAGCTTCTGTTCTGAATTCGAATTATTACCCAATCTAATTCGATGTTAAAAATGGATTAGTGCCTGGTGCGGGAAAAGGTTTTCCCATAAATGGATTACCTATTTTTTTTTTATGAATCCTAACTATTTTTACCTCCATTAGAATTAGATTCTGTATGGAGTGGAGACTCATGTGTATCAGAAACGGTATATTGATAAAAAGAAATTTTTCCAAAGTCAAAAGAGCGATCGGGTTGCAACAATAAAGGATTTCGAACCATCTCGTTATTCTATAACGAACCTAAAACACTTGGATGGAAAAAGAGAGGATCCATTGATTAGCTTATTCTTACCGAGGTATTTTTTTCTATTTTCTTACTATATACCCTGTTTTGACTGTATCGTACTATGTATCATTTGCTAACCCAATAAACCTTTTGCCTTTGTTTCAAAGCGAATTTCAAATGGAGGAATTACAAGGATATTTAGAAATGGATAGATTGCAGCAACAAGACTTCCTCTATCCACTTCTTTTTCAGGAGTCTCTTTATGCACTTGCTCATGATCATGGTTTAAAAGGATCCAGTCCTTACGAACCCGTGGAAAATTTCGGTTATGACAATAAATCCAGTTCACTGCTTGTGAAACGTTTAATTACTCGAATGTATCAACAGAAGTGGGTGATTATTTCGGCTAATGCTTTTAATAAAAATAAAATTTATTATCAAATGGTATCCGCCGGATTTTCAGTCATTTTGGAAATGAAATTCTCATTGAGATTAGTGTCTTCTCAAGAAGGGAAAGATCTTCAAAAATATCAGAAGTTACGATCAATTCATTCAACATTTTCCTTTTTAGAGGATAAATTCTCCCATTTAAATAATGTGTCAGATATATTAATACCCTACCCCACTCATCTGGAAATTTTGGTTCAAAATCTCCGCTCTTGGATACAAGATGCCCCCTCTTTACATTTATTCCGACTCTTTCTCTACGAGTCTCGTAATTGGGCTAGTCTGATTTCTCAAAAAAAGAAATCCATCTCATTTGATTCAAAAGAGAATCAAAGATTCTTCTTGTTTCTATATAATTCTCATGTATATGAATGGGAATCCCTATTCATGTTTCTCCGTAAACAATCTTTGTATTTACGATCAACAGCTTTTGGAAAGCTTCTTGAGCGCACCTATTTCTATAGAAAAATGGAACATCCTCTAGGAGTGTTTCATAAGGATTTCCAGAATATCCTATGGTTGTTCAAGGATCCTTTCATGCATTATGTCAGATATCAAGGAAAAGCCATTCTGGCTTCAAGGGGAAGTTTTCTTCTGATGAATAAATGGAAATATTACCTTGTCATTTTATGGCAATGTTATTTTTACTTGTGGTCTCAAGCGGATAGAATGCATCTAAAACAATTTTCTAATCATTCCTTTGAGTTTCTGAGTTATCTTTCAAGTGTACGGAGAAATCCTTCAGTGGTAAGGACTCAAATGCTAGAAAATGCATTTCTAATGGAGAGTCCTAGGAAGAAGTTTGAAACCCTAGTCCCAATTATTCCAATGATTGGATCATTGGCTAAAGCGAAATTTTGTACCGTTTCGGGGCATCCCATTAGTAAGCCGATTCGGGCCGAGTTATCAGATTCTGATATTCTTAATCGATTTGGTCGGATATGCAGAAATCTTTCTCATTAT